TGCATCTTGACCAATTGGATCGTTTCTTTGTGGATTCCTATACGAAGCTTTTGTATATGTGTCTCCGGGTACTCCTTTATCATTTCGTTCAAAAGAAATAGTTCTTCCAATTCGATGAATTTTTCTAGAACGCTCTTTTCTTGCATATCATTCAAAAAAGCTTCGGATTGGCTAGTATTCCACCAATTAATAACCCACGATTCTAGACTTTTTTTAAATGAGAAAGAGATCCACCAAGGCAAAAATACTATAGATGCAAGATATGGGAGGAGAGTGAATGCTTTCTTTTTTGTCATTTTGAATCTGTGAATTTTTAATGAAACGACTTCATTGCTCAACTCTATCCAATCTTTTATTTTTATGAAATGAAATAACAAGATTAGTTCTATAACAAGAAGGATTACTGAGTTCCTTCCCCAATGCAGAGAAAACACTCATTCTTCGGTTCATTTCAAAATACTTCAATTGGTACGCGCAAGAAATAGGCCAATTCCGCAGCTTTTTGTTCAATTTCTCGCGGAGTCAAATTCTCATCAGTACGAGTCAGTGGAAGGGCCCCCTGTCCTCTAATTTCCATATAAAGTACGGGACGAGGATAAAGACCCTCTTTAACCGCTATTCTAATCGACTGGATATCTCTCATAAGGAATCGAAGAAAGATGCGCCGATTTCTTCCAGGAAATCCCCAACGAAAAATACACACTACTCCTTCTTTTCTATCGAATTGATCATAACCACTGCCTACATTCCACCAAATTGTACACCACAAATAGGAGCTAATGAAGAGACCTGCGATCCCATAGAAAGACATCACGATCCCTTGTGGAAAAAAATGGATTTGCTGAGACGGAAATATGGATATCAGATTTCGACCAAGATAACTAGAAGTTCCCACCAATAGGAATCCTAGTGAACCTAAAAAAAGGATACAGGCCCAGAAGAAATTACTTGTTTTTCGAGACCCCGTTATAAGTTCTATCCATATACGTTCTGATCGCCAGTTCATACTAAATCCAGTTGCATTTTATTGGAAATAACCCCAAAAATTTTGACTTTATGTTTTTATATTTTTGTTCCCGAAGTAACTCTCATCAACTAGCACTATTATGATATGAATCATTTGGAATAATTCAAAGAATCAGTTTGGTAAAAAAGTATAGTATCTCCGCCATAGGATCCCACTATGGATATATACATATAGATATACTGACTTCTGATTTCAGACATCTGCTGATCCTTTTTAAAATAGCTATAATACTTTTATCCACATATAATGTTTCCGGGCGCATAACAGCGCTTTCACAGGTGTTCGGAAGAAGCCATATCTTGGACTATATTCCAATAAATAGATAACTATATTAGGATCCAAGTAAAATTCTTGAAATAAATTGATGCGATTTGGTCCCGCCGGATCTAGACAATCTTGTTTTTTTGAACATGAATAGATAAAGAAGCCATTGCAATTGCCGGAAATACTAGGCCTACTAAAGGCACAAAAAAAGAGGGAAAGTTGAAAATTGTCATAGACTATATACCTCGATTTAATATTTGTACCTGTTTTAAAGATATCTTAGGATAAGTATATCGATTATAAGTATATAATAATAGGTACAATAAATATAGAACTATAATAAACTATATAAGTGTACCCCCATTCACCATTCTATTTAGTATTATTGTTCTTTTGTCCTTATCTTCTGATAAAGAACGAAAGAGTTTCTTATAAATTCGCAAAGGATTTTATTCTATTTTATTCTAACGAACCCGATCCAACAATATACATGGATTCCTTGTAAAAATGCGATTCTCGGGGGATTTAGCAAAATCCACGATTTCAATTGTATATTTTCTATATTGAAATTATTCAATATCTATAAAAAATACGTAAGAAGGGAACATCAATTCTTTTCCAAATTTTAAAGAGTTAACTCTTTTATCCTGTTGATAGAGTCTTCCTGATCACTAATCAGGAATATAGGTCGAAAGAAAATAGATCTGAAAAAAAAAGGAACAATCTAAAGTGAATTTTGATTCAAGGGAAATAAATCGTGAAGTTGAAATAACTCACTCAGAACACCTTTTAAAGGATTACGTGGTACGATTGGGTCGAATAAGCCTTTGTCGAATAAATACTCAGCCGATTGGGAACCTTCAGGTACTGTCGTATTCAATGTTTGTTCAATTACTCTTTTGCCTGCAAATGCAATGTAGGCATCGGGTTCGGCAATAATGATATCTCCTAACATACCAAAACTAGCGGTCACTCCACCGGTTGTAGGAGATGTAAGGATTGATACATATAATAACTTTTTGTTTAATTGATAATTATATAAAGCGGACGAAATTTTTGCCATTTGCATTAAACTCAAACTTCCTTCTTGCATGCGCGCTCCTCCGGAAGCACACACTATAATAAGGGGTAGAGATCCATTAGTAGCATATTCGATCAAACGGGTTATTTTTTCACCTACTACGGATCCCATACTTCCCCCCATGAACC